ACAGTTAGATTTATTAGATTTGTTGCTAAAATATCGGTATTAAGCCCGAAACTCCCAGCGGATGGCCATTGACCCAAAAAAATAAAAGAATGGGTTACATTTTGCATATGCTCTCCTCTTATAGATAGGACGAACAAAGAACAAAGTTTTTCAATCACTTACTTCGCTCGCCCCTTTTTGATCGATTTTTTTAATGCAATTTCCCCTTTTTTAATGCAAATGGATTCAATCTAGTAATTTCATTTAGATTAAGTCTTAGGTCTCGTTTGAATTGTCAAATAGCTCCTTTGTTGAAATGTTCCCAAAAATCCTAACCTAAAATCAAAGGAAAAAGACTTTCCACTGCCCTAAACTAAGGACGGGAAGGAAGAAGGCGAGCATATCCTCTAAATTGCTCATCCTCAAATCAGCCCTTCCTGGGGTGGGGTATTGTCTCGAGAAATATAAAATTCTAGGAGTAATAAATAGGAGTAAAGTATTGATATAATTGGAATTGCAGAAGCAAATACACCCATTTACTAAAAAAAGAAAAAGGGTATTTAATCTAAGGGACTTATTTTCTTTCCTTTTTTAGGATTAAACAAAAGGATTCGCAAATAAAAGTGCTAGCGCCACAACCAGTCCATAAATTGTTAAAGCTTCCATAAAAGCTAGACTAAGCAATAAAGTACCTCGTATTTTACCTTCTGCTTCTGGCTGTCTCGCAATACCCTCTACAGCTTGTCCTGCAGCAGTACCTTGACCAACTCCAGGCCCAATCGAAGCAAGCCCTACGGCTAATCCAGCAGCAATAACGGAAGCGGCAGCAATTAGTGGATTCATGGTGAATTCCTCGTGTAAAAAAAAAAAAAAAAAATGGTTAAAAATACAATCCCCTAAAAAATTATTACTTCTAAGCTCTATTGGGGAAAAGTAACTAAAAACGAAAAATTGAAAAAAAAAGAATCTGAATTGTCAAAACTATTTCAAGATCCCATTTTTCGTTTCGATTGATTATTCTCTTTCTTTCCAACCAACCACTCTTTTATTCTATTCTTCTTTCTTTACCCTTCGAAATCCTTGAGTTCAAATTTCTTTATCTATCACCTAATCCCTAATAAAAGACGAAATAGAGGAGGAACTTCTATTGGAATTGACTACAATAGCAAGCATATAGCAATATGCTGCATAAAACATATTGTATATGGAATTGGATTCCATATAGGGGGGACTTTCTAATTAGATATATAATATTAGATAATGAATATAACTTAGGAATATCTAATATCCCACATACATTTGTTACTTCTATTTTAAGTTGCGTATTTTATCATTTTCTATTGAATGGATTGTCAAAGCATTCCTTGAAACGGAAACCCGCACAAAAAATGACTGGACTTATAGACATGAATGATTATAGATCTAGCCTGGCTCCGCCCCCCCTAACGCGCATATCTTTTGCCAATTCCGTAATTAATATAGGCTATTCTCTCTCCTACAACTCTAGATTGTCTACTCATTCATCCGCATTTCTAACGATTTAGTCTTCCAACCAAGCGGATTATCTGGAACCATGCATGAATTGGGCTAAGCTAAAAAGACTATTTCGAAAACTAGTCCACTCAATGATGACCCTCCATGGATTCGCCTATATAGGCTGCGGCTAACGTTGCAAAAATAAGAGCTTGAATACCACTAGTAAATAATCCAAGAAACATGACCGGTATAGGGACTACTAAGGGGACTAAAGAAACAAGAACAACAACTACTAATTCATCCGCCAATATATTCCCGAAAAGTCGAAAGCTAAGAGATAATGGTTTTGTGAAATCTTCTAGAATGTTAATTGGTAAAAGGATTGGAGTTGGTTTAATATATTTCTCGAAATAACTCAATCCTTTTTTGCTAAGACCTGCATAAAAATATGCCGCTGACGTGAGTAAAGCTAAAGCAACAGTAGTATTTATATCATTCGTAGGCGCAGCTAATTCCCCATGAGGTAACTTTATAATTTTCCAAGGGAAAAGAGCACCCGACCAATTCGAAACAAAAATAAAAAGGAACATAGTTCCAATAAAGGGAACCCAAGGACCATATTCTTCTCCAATCTGAGTTTTGCTCAAGTCTCGAATAAACTCAAGGACATATTCGAAGAAATTTTGACCATCGGTCGGAATGGTTTGTGGATTCCGAACAGCTATGATGACTGAACCTAGCAAAATAGTAATTACGACCCAGGAAGTGATGAGTACTTGGGCATGAATTTGTAAACCTCCTATTTGCCAATAGAAATGTTGGCCTACTTCTACACCCGATATGTCGTATAACCCCTTGAGTGTTTTAATGGAACATGGTATAACTTTCATATTGTCCTCTGATAGAAATTGAACTTCAAAAAGTAATTCTTTTGATTCAACCATCTCCTTCTCAACTCAGCAACTTGGATTATTAATCCTATATTTAGGATACCAAGAAATCACATCAGATCCTAATATATATCAATACCCTCTAATAGATATCAATATTCCCGTTCTTTTATCTATGCAAAACAAAAAAGAATAGAATAGTAAGTGATCCAAAAAATCTATGGACAAGAATTCACTATTATTTGGAATCTTAATCAACATAATGATGTCTTATATAGACAGAACGGCCCTCATAAATTGCAAATACTAATTTGTTAAGAATCCATCGAATCGAAGTCATAGTGTCATCGTTCGCTGGAATCGATATATTCGCGAGATCTGGGTCACAATTTGTATCGATTAAAGAAATAGTAGGAATCCCCAAAATGGCACATTCCCGAAGAGCTATATACTCTTTTTGCTGATCAAGGACGATCACAATGTCAGGCAACCTCGTCATATATTTGATCCCGCCGAGATATCTTTGCAAGGTAGATAATTTTTGCCTCAATATTGCCGCATCTCTTTTTGGGAGATGGTTGAATTTTCCTATCTTTTCTTCCGCTCTTAAGTCTCTAAATTGAGAAAGTCTAGTTTTCGTAATCGACCAATTCGTTAACATACCACGGAACCATTTTTTATTAACATAATGACACCGAGCCCTTATTGCAGCTGATGCTACTGAATGCGCTACTCTTTTTTTGGTACCAACAATTAAGAAACTTTTTCCCTGACTTGCTGCATCAAAAACTAAATCACACGCTTCTGATAAAAAGCGAGCCGTTCTAGCGAGATTTGTAATATGAATACCTTTACGCTTTGCCAAGATGTAGGGGGCCATTTTAGGATTCCATTTCTTAATGCCATGACCAAAATGAACTCCTGTTTCTATCATCTCTTTCAAATTGATGTTCCAATATCTTCTTGTCATTTTTTCCACACTTCCTTTTTATTTTGGCTTTTTTTTCGCTCTACCATTACGGAAAATATTTCTTTTTGAAGATTAGGAAAGAGCCGAAATAGCTTGAAATAAAAAATAATTAACTAATAATTGTTCCGATAGAACCTTCCACTGGGAATTGCCCATTGATACATGGCATAAACATAAACTTAATGAAATTAATGACTTCTTTTATTTATTAAAATAATCCAAAATCGGACCTGTTAGCGTTCTTTCTAAAGTCTAGTTTAAAGTCAAAAAGGAATCTGCTTTATGTATTATTAAATCGTATAAATGAAGGTTCTGATGTCTCATGGAAATTGTTTGTTACGTCAGAACAAACTAATTCTGTATGGAGAAACAAAATATCTCTCATTTCCGACGCGAATCTATTTTTTTTTTTTATTTCGAGATAAAGGTTCTTGTCTTGTCGTGAACGGTGCACCAATTTTTGGAATCCGGTACCAGCAGGTATAATCCCTCCCAGAACTACGTTTTCTTTCAGGCCTTTCAACCAATCAATACGACCTCGTAGGGCAGCTTTTGCTAAAACTCGAGTGGTTTCTTGAAAACTTGCTTCAAATATGAAACTTTGGGTATTCAGGGAAGCCCTTGTTATTCCCAATAAGATTGCCCGATAATAGATAGATTCATCCAAAGCCCGCCCTGCTCGTTCCGCTCGCAATAGTCCGATTAATTCCCCAGGTAAAAAAACATTAGACATTCCATCTTCGGAAACCCGCACTTTTGATGTTACTTGGCGTATAATAATCTCTATATGTCTATTATGGATCTCTACCCCTTGGGATCGATAAACCTTTTGGATCTTATTAACCAAAGAGATGCGACTTTGGGATATGGTTAGCTCCGCTCCAATCAAGAATCCCCAGGGGATCCCAAGAATTCTTGGTATACGCTCGTTCCATCCCTCAATTCTCCTTTCAAGATTCGGCGATAGTGAATCAATTGAACGCGCTTCGAAGATTTGTTCCACTTTTGGAAGACCCTGCGTTATGTCACTAGATCTCGATTTTTCATATATAAACGTAACTAACCTATCTCCTTTGTAAAGAATTTCTCCATAATGACCATGGACAGTTGCTCCTGTAGTGGCCAAATAAGGCTTAGCTGATCTTATAACAAAGGAATCCATATTAATAATGCAAATTTGACCAGATTTTTTTATGTGCGAATTCAATAGACATACATTTTCGCAAATAAATTGTCCAAGACGAATTATTGCCGATGTCTCCTCACAATAATCCTGATGGAGAAAGTACCAATTCAAATGGAATGGATTCAACATGATGTTACTATCGGAATTATAAATCCTTCCATTTTCATCTATTAAAGAGTATTTAAGTCCTTGAAGTACTTGGAAAGCTTGTTTCAAATTGTCAAGTAACAAATATTTCTTTAACAGGATCTTATTATGCGTTAGTAAATAGTAAGATGAAGAAAAATTCGCTAAATTAGGTACAATAGAGCCCAAGGGACCAAAAATATCTCGAAAAGGAATTCTAGGATTCGATTCTTTTTTCACATGGGGATATTCCGAATTATTGAATAAACCAATTCGAGAACAATTGGATGCCGGCAAAATCATCAAAGACTGGCATTCTTTATTTCGATTCAACAAGGTGCCCATAGCTCCTTGATCTTGGCTAAGTGATTGAATCTTCGCCTTGGAATAAAAGGAATTGGTATTGGTGCGATCTAACCTATTATTGGGAATCGGTCGTGAACTTGTCCTATCATACCTTCTTGCTGTATACGAAATAGTGGAAGTGGACTTGACTAACTCAATTCTTATGAAATCGCGAATCAGATCATTTGCTCTTATCTCAACAAGGGAAGCATGAACCTCTTCTTTCTCTTCTTGTTTCCAATTCACTACTAAGCAAGTTCGAACGAATTGACTATTCGTGTGAGAAATTCTTTGAGTGAACTTGCTATTTTCATGAGAATGATAAATTCTTTGAGTGAGCTTACTATTTTCATGAGAAATAAAATTGACAACTCGAAGTTGGAGATTATCCCTTTCCTGCAAGAGATCCCGCGGGAAAAGTGTTGCTAAATTTGGCTCTTTGCCCTTTTCATATGCGACTGCGGGTCGAACCGAAACAAAATACTCTTCCTCGTCGTCCTTGATAAATTTTTTCCGTTGAATATAGGTCCAATTTTTCCTTTTTTTTGATCCCTTAGAATCTTTTTTTTCTCTTTCTGGTGGTGGCAAAATGTCACCTAATATTTTATCTGCCTCTTCAGGAAAATGAATATCTCCGGAAAAGATTTTGACTTCCGTATAGCTTTTTTTCCTTTTCACTTGGACTAATCCACCTAGTCGACTTCTTGTATTTTTTGTGAGTTGTGTATCTACTCCAATAATACTACAGTCACGTACCTTTAGAAATGAGGATCTCGGCAAGATATGCAGTTCTTGAAGAACGAAAAAAAACTGATCTACTTCTTTTTTGTATTTTAGACTCAATCCTTTTGTTACTCGATGCTCAATCAAACCCTCTTTTTTAAAAAAGGAATCTTCCTCTGGGATCCCATCTTCGTATTCGTCCTCTGAGTCTTCCTCTGGGATCCCATCTTCGTATTCGTCCTCTGAGTCTTCCTCTGGGATCCCATCTTCGTATTCGTCCTCTGAGTCTTCCTCTGGGATCCCATCTTCGTCCTCTAGGGTCCCATCTTCGTATTCGTCCTCTGAGTCTTCCTCTAGGGTCCTATATTCGTACTCTGAGTTTTCATTTAGGGCCCTATATCTAAATTTCAGAATTCCTGAACCCTTTTTTTCTTTTCTATATTGTGGATCGTCAAAATAAGCAAAAATATTCTTTCTACATAAAATCCCCATAAAAGGGATTTCCATCGAAATCCCAAAACAGGATATGAGTTCTTTATCTTGTTCTTGATGATATTGTAATGGAATGACGAACCTATTTCTTCGCCTTTTCGCTAACAAATCTGAATTCTCTTGAAGAAAGGAAGGATAGAAAAAATTCCAATGACCATTGGATATGATTCGATCCGGCCTTGAATAATCAAGAATTTCCTTATCTTTTTTACCAAAAGTATCTAATAGTTTATGTCTTACTTGATCATTAGCCCTTGAGAGGTCAGAGATGGATCTTCCATCAACAGAAAAAGAAACAGAATAAGTATTCATTTGGTCTTGATCCTTGTGGATCGAAAAAGACGCTACACGGGATCTGCACATACTTACTGCCAATATCCATAAATGGCTTGTTTTTGGTAATCGACGAACATTACCATATGGATATTCAGGCGCATGGTAAACATCAGTACTCCAGTGCATTTCCCCATCTGATTCGGAATAAATATGTTTTTGTACCCTCTCTTTAAAATGAAAAGTAGACGTTCCGGCACAAATCTCCGCAATTATTTGTTCGGATTCTACATATTGGTCATTTTGCACTAAAATCAAGCTTTTGGGCGGAATATTCACATTATGTAGAATATCCTGACTCTGAACATTTATATGCAAGTCTATATAACATAGAAAAGCAGGTTGCCCATGACGGGTACGTGTGGGGTGAACCAAATCCTCATTGAATTGGATTTTTCCATTAGAAGGGGATCGTACAAGGTCGGCAGTACCCCCTGCGAATACTCCACCAGTATGAAAAGTTCTTAATGTTAGTTGAGTCCCCGGCTCCCCAATGGATTGACCCGCAATAATACCTACGGCTTCCCCCAATTCAACCAGATCACCATGAGTGGGACTTCGACCATAACATAATTGACAGATCCAAGACGTGCTCCGGCAAGTAAAGGGGGTTCTAATATATATTGGTTGTGCTCGAAATGGTTGTGCTCGAAAGGCAGTTATGAATCGATTGACTAATCCAATTCCAATATCTTGATTTCGAGCGGCAATGCATCGTGAACCAATATATATATCGTCTGCTAATACACGACCAATTAGTGTTTGGATAAAAAGTTTTTCCGTTATCCCATTTTGAGGATTCACAGAAAAACCTCGGATAGTACCACAATCTCTTCTACGCACAATAATATGTTGAACTACTTCAACAAGTCTACGTGTAAGATATCCAGCATCTGCTGTTCGTACAGCAGTATCTACAACCCCCTTACGGGCTCCGTAACAGGAAATTATATATTCTGTCAAAGAGAGTCCCTCACGTAAATTGCTTTGAATAGGTAAATCAATCATTTGTCCTTGGGGATCCGCCATCAATCCTCTCATACCTACTAATTGGTGTACCTGCGATGCATTTCCTCTGGCTCCTGAAAAAGACATTAGGTAGACTGGATTAGAAGGATCCGTTATCCGAAAATTCGAATTCATTTCTTGTTTCAAATATTCACTTGTAGCATACCATATCTCAACGGATTGCCGTAATTTTTCTACCGCGTGTACAGCCCCATAATAATAGTGTTTCTCCAAAAAAAAACTCTGTTGTTCAGCGTCTTGGACTAACCATCCCTTAGAAGGTATTGTTAAAAGATCATCAATTCCTAATGAAATCGATGTAGTAGTGGCTTGATGGAAACCCAAAGTCTTTATTTGATCCAATATATGGGATGTATATCCCATTCCGAAATGATCGATTAATCTGCTAATAAGTTGTTTCATAGCAGTTCCGTCTATCTCTTTATTATGAAAGGCCAGATCGGTCCGTTCTGCCATACATAAGTACCCCCATATTCTGCTGAGTAGGATTCGACAATTTCTGCGTAGGATTCGACAATGGGTCTGAGTCAGTGATTCGAAAACTTCATTTCCTTTCCTCAATCTTGATTCACGCGGAAAAAATGATGATACTGGTGAAATCGGAATGCCCCTGAAAAGGGGCATCGCCGAATCTAACTTCTTTGTTTAAATAGTGTATAAATAGGCTTGGCTAAATCCTTGTACGGCTTCCTCTATTTCTCTATAAAAAGAAATATAACCAAGAGTGGTTCGAATATATATAGAGCAGATTTCCTTTTTTCTATTTCCCACTATTAGATAGTGGGCATAAATCTCATGATAAGTCCCCAAAGATTCATATTGAACTTCGATTGGAACTTCTCTTGACCCAATGACGCGTTGATCTAGTTTCCATCGGAGCCACAAAGGACTGTCTAAACCGATTCGTTTCTGTCTATAAGCTCCCAGTGCATCATAGGAACTAAAAAAATGGGGTTCTTTATCTTTCGTGTACTTATCATTATTATTGTAAATCACTTTTGGATTTGGATCGTTTCCGCAACTATTATATCTATTTGCACAAATACCTCGACGATTTCCAATCGTTAATACATAAAGTCCGATAAGCATGTCTTGAGTTGGTACGCAAATAGGATCTCCAATAGCGGGAGACAGGAGATTCATATGAGAAAACAGAAGTAAACGGGCTTCCGCCTGAGCTTCCAAGGATAAAGGTAGATGAACAGCCATTTGATCCCCATCAAAGTCTGCATTGAAGCCCTTACACACTAATGGGTGTAAACAAATAGTACGTCCCTCTACTAAAGTGGGTTGGAAGGCCTGTATGCCTAATCTATGCAGAGTGGGTGCTCTATTCAACAATACAGGATGTCCCCGCATAACTTCTTGAAGTATTTCCCATACAATGGGTTTCTTTTCCCCAATTATCCTTTTAGCAATCCCGACGTTAGAAGTAACACGTTTCCTGATTAAATCGCGAATTAAAAATAGTTGGAAAAGCTTTATAGCTATCTCTAGAGGTAATCCACATTGATGTAATGAAAGCGAAGGACCCACAACAATGACAGAACGCCCCGAGTAATCGACCCGTTTCCCAAGCAGAGTCTCACGAAACCTTCCCTCTTTACCTTCAATAACATCTGAAAGTGACTTGTAAGCTTTATTATGACGATCCCTCGTTGGTTGCCCACGGGACCCGTTATCAAGAAGTGTATCCACAGCTTCTTGTACCAATTTTTCCTGACACATTACTAAATCTGCTGGCGCTAATTTGCTTTTTTTTAATAGATGGGCAAGGTTGTTGTTCCGACGGATAACTGTCTTATAAAGTTCATTAATATCCGAAGTCACCATGTTCTCCCCAGACTTATAATAAAGGGGTCTCAATTCAGGAGGAAGAACCGGTAATAAGCACAAAACCATCCATTCTGGTTCTACATTTGTTTGAATAAAATGTTTCGCCAATTGCATGCGTCTAATCAAAAAAACTTTTCTTATTCGTCTTTTTCTATCTTCCCATGCATCTCCACTATACCCCTCGTCTTCTAATTCCTTCCATTCTATCAAGGAATTCTCTATAATAATTCGCAAATCCAAATCCGCTAATTGTTCTCTAATAGCACCCGCTCCTGTCGCAATTTCCCGATTTCGAAATGTTGCGAAGCCTGGGAAAAAAGGTGAAATGCTGTGGTTACAGGATGCAATTTCATCTTCGAATAAACCTCGTAACCGTAAGAAAGTAGGTTTTTTAGCGCTGGGCCTAGCAAAAGAGAAATCAAGATAGGTTCCTATAGGATCGGATTCCCCCTTTGAAAATCGGACGTGAGGGTTTCCTCTCATCCGGCTCAAGTAGTTAGACTAAATAAAAAAAGAAAAAAGGAGTTCTTTTTTTATTTGGAAACTTTGTTTGATAAAACCCGATAAACAAAGAACTACTCCTTACTCAAGTTCCCAGTAAGAACTAGCCCTTTTTTGACTCGTTCTTTTTTTTTTTCTTGCATTTTTTTCTGAATTACTTATAAAAAAATGTGGAAATGGGAAATTCTTGAGTAGTGTATTTCCCTTCTCCCTTTTGGTGTGTGAAAAAAAAGACTTTGTAACTTTGTAATTAGTAAGGAATTTATTTGTCTATATCCCATCCAACTCGATATTTTAGGTATCTACTTACCTCGATGGTTATCCATAATGTTCCTTGAAGCATATCTGCGATAATAAAGACTCCCGGAACCATTCTTGTGTTATATTTGCTGGCCTAAACGGAATTTCTCTCTAAAAGAAATGGAATGGCTAATTTCACGAAAGAAATCTTTTTTTTTTTCACGAGGTATAGCTGGCTATTACTATATTAGATGAATGGACCATGGATCAATTCCCCTTTCATTTGGAAGTATTGAATACACCCAAAATTGTAAGTTTCATGTTATTTCTCCCTAAACACATGTCAGAACCGGGGCATCCCAATCGGATTGAACGGGATGACAGTTTCTCAATCCGAATCTGTAAAATGAAAATTTTGATCAAATCACACATCGCCGTATACTAGGCCCTCTAATTTCTTAAGGGGTTTATCTAAAAGATTCGCGATATAACTAGGAAGACCTTTCAAATACCACACATGAGTCACTGGACATACGAGTTTGATGTATCCCATTTGATATCTTCGTATCCGAAAATCCACAAATTCTACCCCGCATTTTTTGCAAAATCTTTCGTCTTCTTTTTCTGCTCCGCTCGCTCGAGAGTTTCCACAAGCACAAATTCCGCTTTGTATGGGTCCAAAGATTCTTTCGCAAAACAATCCATTTTTTTCTGGTTTATCGCTTTTATAATGAAAAGTAGAGTGCCTTTTGACTTCGCCAACTACCTTCCCATTAGGTAGGATTTTGTTGGCCCAAGCCTTTATTTGTTGAGGGGAAACGAGTCCAATTTGAAGTTGTTGATGTTTATACTGGTCGATCATAAAATAGAAATAGGAAAATAATTTATTCCGATCAAACTTCCTCCTTATTAACCTGGAAGTTCTTCTCAGATACAAGGGAATGATTCAGTTCTAGAGCCAAAGATCGTAGTTCTCGAACGAGCACTCGAAAAGATTCTGGAGGATCCTCGTGATTAGGTACTCCTCTTCCACGGATTGTAGCATTAAGTAGTTCTTGGCGAGCTATAAGATGATCTGATTTATAAGTAAGTATCTCTTGTAAAATATGAGCAACACCAAACCCTTCTAAAGCCCAAACTTCCATTTCTCCTACCCTTTGTCCCCCCTGCTTGGCTCTCCCTTTAACGGGTTGTTGTGTAACAAGTGAGTAAGGCCCGGTAGAACGTCCATGGATTTTCTCATCAACTTGATGAATTAATTTTAGGATATAGGACTTCCCTATTAGAACAGGTTGTTCGAAGGGGTCTCCTGTTCTTCCATCAAATATTCTGCTTTTTCCCGGGTACTCGGGTTCAAATACCCATGGGTTTTTTGTTTGTTTACTGGCTTCATATAATTCCGAAAACACAAGTTTTCTTGAAGCCTCTTGCTCATATCTTTCATCAAAGGGTGCTATTCTATAATGTTTCTTTAGCAGATCCCCTGCTAATCCGAGCGAACATTCAAATATTTGTCCCACATTCATTCGTGAAGGTACTCCTAAGGGATTGAAGACCATATCAACGGGTGTTCCATCTTGCAAATAGGGCATATCTTGCCTAGGCAAAATTTTGGAAATGATACCCTTATTTCCGTGTCTTCCGGCTACTTTATCCCCTACTTTGATTTCACGTTTCTGTAAAATATATACACGAACCATTATGTCGAGGGGGTTCCTCTGGATCCATTTCACATCGATAACGCGCCCTCTTCCACCTATAGGTAGTTTGAGAGAAGTTTCTTTTGCAGTGGATACTTCAAGGCCAAGTATGGCTCGTAATAATCCAGTCTCCGCGAGATACGAGGGTTCGTTCGCTATCTGAGCCGTTAATTTACCTACTAAAATATCGCCAGTTTCTACCCAGGATCCCAACATCACAACTCCATTTATGCCCAAATTGCGAAGTAAATGTTCTCCTAGATGGGGTATTTCTTTAGTGATTTTTTCAGCGGGGCCTTCGCTTGTCGTAGCAGTCTCAATTTCATACTTTCGGATGTGAAAAGAAGTATAAATATCTTCATATACCAAACGTTCGCTAATTAGTACTGCATCTTCAAAATTGTAACCTTCCCACGGCATATAAGCTACTAATACGTTTTTTCCTAAAGCGAGTTCCCCACCAACTGTAGCAGCCCCCTCTGCTAAAATTTGCCCTTTTTTAATGCATTTACCCTGCCGAACCCGAGGTTTTTGATGCATACAAGTATTTTTGTTAGAGCGCCAATGCACAACTAAAGGAATACTTAGGGTCTTCCCATTACTTGATAAAATGATCTTGTGACTATCAGCAGAAATAATCTTTCCCTCGCGTTCAGCTATAACGGAAACCCTAGAATCTAGAGCTGTTTGGCGTTCCAATCCAGTTCCAACAATGCACTTCTCGGACCGAAAAAGCGGAACTGCTTGGCGCTGCATATTAGAACTCATTAAAGCCCGATTCGCATCATTATGCTCAATAAAAGGAATGAGAGAACCCCCAATAGAAAAATATTGGAAAGGAAAAATACTTCTAACATGAATCTGTTCCCATGCAATAGTCAGGAATTCTTGACGATATCTAGCTGGAACAACCTGTTCTTCCTGAATACCCTGATTCAAGGACAAAGAATTTCCTGCTGCTATCATATAATATTCATCTCTATTTGGGGATAAATAAAGCACCTGTCTCTCTTTTTTGTCTTTTTCTTTCTCAGATATTTCATAAAACGGGCTCTCTATGGATCCCCACGAAGGATCAATTCTCGCATGAATAGCTAAGGATCCAGTAAGTCCAACATTGATTCCTTCGGACGTGTCAATTGGACAAATACGTCCATAGTGACTAGGATGAATATCTCGACTCCGAAAACTTGCAGTTCTCCCCGTCAATCCTCCAGGACCCAAACAACTCACTTTTCGCCCATGAACAGTTTGTGTCAATGGATTGGTTTGATCAAAAACTTGAGATAAAGGGTATGTGCCAAAAAAGGTTTCATAAGTAGTTATTAATAAAGTCGAAGTTGAAGTTGGAGTTACCAAAATTTGCGGAGTCGGTTTCGATTGACGTATAAATACTCTACAGATAGTTTTTTGAACCGCATGTTGTAAACGACCAAGAGCCAGTCCAAATTGATCTTGTAACAGGTCCGCAACCGAACGAATACGTTTATTTTTCAAGTGATTCATATCGTCATCGTCACGTATACCCATTCCAAATTGCATTCCAATCAAATGATCCGTAGCAGCCAATACATCCCGTGGTAACAAGAATGTATTGTTCTGAGGTATATCAAGATTCAGTCTCCGGTTTATATTTCGTCGACCAATTCTTCCTAATTCACATTTTTGTGAAAAAAATTTCTTTTGTAATTCCTCACATAAAGATTCCGAAAATACCAGGTCCCCGCCTACACAAGCAAATTGTTGATAAAACTCCAAAATAGCTTTTTCTTTTGACTTAATCCTTTTCTTCTTCTTCTCCTTATCATTCAGAAAAGACAAGAAAATTTCAGGGTAAGAAACATTATCTAGAATTTCTCTTAGATTCGAACCCATAGCTGATGATAGAACTAGAATAGATATCTTTTGTTTTCTACTCACGCGCGCCCATACCCTCTCTTTTTTATCAAGAGCTAATTCCGATCTTCCCCCCCAATCTGATATTAGAGTCCCAGTGTAGATAGAAATTCCCTTATGGTCTAATTCCGAGCGGTAGTAAATACCAGGACTTTGCAATATTTGATTGATCACAATTCGATATATTCCTTTTATTATAAAAGTTCCTAGGGAATTCATTAGAGGAATGTTTCCAATAGAAATGGTTTGCTTTTGCACATCGAAACCGAAAATTAATCTCGCGGATACATATAATTCAGAAGAATAGGTGAGTGATTCATACACAGCATCTCTTTCTTTTATCGAGGGTTCTAACAATTGATATCCTTTCGCAACTAATTGAAATGCAATTTCGTGATCTGTATCTTCAATTGTTGGAAACTTATCAAGTTCTTCTGCCAAGCCTTGATTAATGAACCTACAAAATCCCTCAAATTGGATCTGACTAAACCCAGGTATTGTGGACATTCCCTCATTTCCATTCCGGAGCATTTTAATCTTTAGTTTCCTATTTATTGAAAATCCATTATTCTCACTTTTCATCAATCCATACGGATCGATCTAGCAATCATGGAATCTATATTCTGTTTACTGAATCACATGAAATTCTAGGGAACTCAATATACGTATTTCATATATGTATTTCATACCTATGAATGGAGACAATTTCGATGAAAGTTCGAATTTGTGAGGAGTATAAATGAAAGGAAAATGAATCGATAAAGCATTCCTAGAATCAAATTCTGTCACTTACACTTAGGGAATCTTGTATAGATAGAGAATCCAATTTCTACCTATTATTATGATATTCTAATCAGATTGGATGGCAAAGATTTCTTATTTTATCTCCTTTCTATGAATGAGATAAAGACATAATAATTTAGAAGCATTAGAAAGTTTGACCTTAGTTCGATTTAGCATAGTACGCTTATTTGAATTTAAAAAAGAATTCGAAGGTTCTTTTTTGTTTCGTAGTATTTTGAGTTTCTAGGATTTCATTTTAGAATTCTAAAATTAAGTAAGTACTTGATTTTGAAGTACATGCCAATCTAGTTATCCACCTATCCACATATTCCCTCTTTTCTCGCAATTTGACTTGGGTGGGCCAAGAGGATCGGGTCATACTATATTTATCATAGCAAAATTGCTCATAGCAAAATTCCTATTTTTTATTCAAGGTATTTAATGCAATGAAAAATTCAAGTACAATTCTACATAGAGATATGTACATAAGGGGAGAGAGAATGCCGATTTAAGAACCGTTCACTACTGCAATTAAAAAAAAAAAAATAGAATTCTAGTTAATGGTTCCAATTTGTCCTAAATTTTTAAGCCTGTGAATAGAAATCCATTTTTTCTCTTTTTCACATTTCAATAGAAAAAAGGGAAGTTTTTTAGTGTTAGCAATGTTTTTTTTAATTGAATCAATCGAAGAGAATGGTCGAAACTGGATCCAATAAAAAGCAGGAATGAATGGATTCTTTTTGGCGGCATGGCCAGCGGTAAGGCAGGGGACTGCAAATCCTTTATCCCCAGTTCAAATCTGGGTGCCGCCTGATCGGCAAAATACTTAGGATTTCCTATAGTATTGATTAAATTCGACAAATTCGTACCCCCCATAAGTTGAGGCAAGAGAGTAACTAAGCTTGGTGATACTTGATTATGAGAATCCATAATAGGATCCTCAAACTATGGTTTGTTTTGGCGTTAGTAGCCCAAATGGCTACCAATAGGGATGAGGTAGCGTTTACTTATTATTTTAATAATTTGAATGGATTTTTAATAATTTGAATGGATTCGATTCTGGAATTTAGAACTACGAGGATAAGAGGTCGGAAATCTTGGTATCCAAAGGTCCCTAAGGGGCATTCGTTTTTTATTTCTAAGATTGCAGAAGGGATTCCACGAAGGATTATCAAAACTGTATAATTATCATACATCTTATTTATCATATATCTTATATTACCTATACATACACTAAAGTAAGGTCTACAGATTCTGTCTGTCGAGAATTCGATTGAATAGGCTGGTGAAAGAAAAATAAATTTCGGAGTTGTGAATAAGGTCTCCTCTTTCTTTCATAGAAAGATACAAAGCAAGAAGGCAGTAGAGTTTAGGCCAAAAATAAACATGGATAAGGTAGGTATCCATAAGGTAGGTATCCAATGGATAATTATCTATCGTGATTTTCAGGTATATTCCGACATGACGTCCTTTGCTTCTAAAAAAGGTAACAAAAGGAACCAAAAATCTTACTATTCCCGCCTCCTCTATTAGGGACATTCCCTTACTTTATTTTTTTAAGGAAGAGGGGTTTCTCTATTGTATTTATACTTAATGCTCTCCAATTCTACCGGAAATCCTATAAGATTTGGTAGGAGTGAATTCGTTGAACTGGCTCATACATAGCCTTAGGACAGAATCCTTTTTTGACTCTGCACCATGCATTTCACTATGATTATTGATCAATAGTGGAATAATTCCTTCATATAAATAGGAGACAAAATTGACATGGATATAGTAAGTCTCGCTTGGGCTGCTTTAATGGTAGTCTTTACATTTTCTCTTTCACTAGTAGTTTGGGGGAGGAGTGGACTCTAGGGATACTACTAATTGATTGATCGAATTGTTGTATCAACTCTTTAATTGATCGTTTTTCATTAATCATTTTAGCAAACTTTTTCTTGTCTCTCTTTCCAAACTCTACTGGAATAAAAAAAAAAAAATGACAAGAAGAAGAATACCCATTTGATCAAACAATGAATGATTACTAGAACTAGAGTTCTATTTTGCAAGTATCTCAAAAAAAACGCAAATCTAGGCACGGCACGAGAAGCTACTTTTTCCACGAAATTCTTTTGAAATCTTCTATTTTTGAAATTAAGTTCTTATCTTAATAGAATAGAATTCTAGATATTAGAAAAAAGCCAATCTTTAGTTTTTTCTTTCTTTTTTGTTTCTCTTTTTCTTTAGTTTTGTCTTACAAGAGTGAGACACTCAGAAATTGGAAGAATTGCCTTCGATTTATTTGGATTTTGGCTTGATTGAAATTAATCAGATATAGTGAAAAAGAAATCAAATTAGACTACTATTTCAATCTACTAATCTATTCTATGTAGATCAAAGATAATAATCTATATATAGATTTTTTATGTTGTACAGATAACCATTATCTATTTATGGTATGATCATATTATATAGAATGTTGTATATAACAACATAATAGAAAGACTATAAAGATAATAGAAAGACTATAAAGTGTGATAGAAAGAACTACATGTAGTTCTTTCTATCACACTTTATGATTCCAACCGGATTCTTTTCATTTTCAGACTTGGACTTTTATTTGATTTAATCCCTTTTTAATTTCTTCAATGATTAAATGGCATTCCAATTAATCATTTTGGCTGACTGTTTTTACATAAATAATAAGTAAAAAGGCAGTAGGAACTAGAATGAACAGTGCGGTAGCAATAAATGCGAGAATATTGACTTCCATAACCTCTTTATTTTTTTTTTTCTTCGCAATAACTCGGGATGTAATCCCATAGAGAGGAAAAAGGGTATCCCCTAAATGCAAGGGGAGGACTTGCATTCTGATGATACGTAATCGATTCCATATTATGAATATCTGACTATCAAATCAATTCATGATTGAGAATTGAATAGTATAATATAGGAGGATGAGGATCCCTTATCTATACTAAGACCAAAATGGGTTTTTTGATTGGATCCGGAATTCCCTTTATTTTTTATCCTTTTCCACTTTATATCTATAACCTACGATCTTTCTTATCTTATAGAATTTAATTTCCCTTACTTTTTCTTATTCCATACAATTCATATAATAATAATATATGATTATTATATGAAGTATACCGACTTTCTATGGGTCACGTAGACATCCAAATAAACAGTAGAAGTGAGATGGAGAAAAAAAGAGGGAAAAAATAAAAAAGATCGAATATTTCAATTTAGGGAAAAGGAGTCAGCAAGTGGAATAAAAAAGAAAAGGATTCTTTTCAATTAGTCATTGAACATACACAAACAAAGTTGGAACTATAAAATGGAAGGGGTGTAGTTTAGCCCAAAAAGTACTAATTTCGTTTTTTTCTATGAAATTCATATTCATTGTCTAACAATAAACGAATACGGTTTATGTATAGATTCCGGAAAAAGAGTTCTATTCCATAGGAATAGAATAGGAAGTTAAGATGAGGGTGGGATCGTTATAAGAATAAAGTAATATCATAAATTATACTAATCCACATATGATATATATGTCTTCCCCTCCTCTATTAATTGAGGGTAGTGAAAAAAAAAATAAAAATTTCTATACCCCTTTCTGTTTGATGAAACATGCGAAAAAAGGGGAAATAAGGATATGATATCCAATAAGAATTCGATCTTGCCTCCTGTCCCCTCCTTTTCCGTCTAAAAAGGAAAGATGAATTTATTAATTCATTGAACCCTAGTTCGGGACTGACGGGGCTCGAACCCGCAGCTTCCGCCTTGACAGGGCGGTGCTCTGACCAATTGAACTACAATCCCTGCGGGGTGTATGGCATACATATTCTTAATATAATATAACCATAAATTGGAGTTGTCCGTCGTACTGTACGAAATCTACGAATAATATACGAGATACCCATATAGGATACGGTGTTATAGCGATAGTGGCATAACTAAACTAATATGGCCTTTTTTTAGGGCTAAAAATGGATGATAATCCATCTTTCAATAAGAAAGATTATTTTGGAAGAAAGGAATGAGAAAGGTATGGATAGATAAAAATGGGACTTTTCCCTTGATTCTTTTTTTCTATGGATCCGCTATATTCTTTTATCTTTTATGTAATATGTAAGAAAGAAAATTAGGATTTTTAGGATTTATATCATATTCATAAAGCCCTATATTTTTGGGCCGAGCTGGATTTGAACCAGCGTAGACATATCGTCAACGAATTTACAGTCCGTCCCCATTAACCGCTCGGGCATCGACCCAGGAAGAATTTTTTATAGGGTTTTTGATAATCTATGATCAACCTCCTTTCATAATACTCCCTACCCCCAGGGGAAGTCGAATCCCCGCTGCCTCCTTGAAAGAGAGATGTCCTGAACCGCTAGACGATAGGGGCGTATACAACCACTCGTCATTATACTATAATGATAGTATGAGCAGTTTTTTGGAATTGTCAATATACTCTTCGAGTATAACTCGACCCAAAGCAAAGAGTCTTTCCTATTTTTCTGTTATGCTTTCATAGCACTTTTTCCATAGTTGATGGTTAATTCACGGATCACCCCCTACTTTTTAGTTCACTTAAAAAAGGTATAGAATAAGAATAGATTTAGGATTATTAGTAAAAGGGGATTATGGATTAGTTCAATACAGGTTTTGATTGATTTGACAGGAAAAAGAGTCAAATTTATTTTCTGCAATTTGCACTCCGTGCTCCCTTTAGTGTTCAGACCAAATATGCATGCATCTCACACTAAGTCAGAAAAAGAGAAATTTTCTGCTAAAAAACAAAGAAAAAAAGTGAATGAATTTAGCGGAAAAGTCCTTTAGCGGATTTGAACCGATGACTTATGCCTTACTGTGGCATTACTCTACCACTCAGTTAAAAAAGCCCTTTATCGGATTTGAACCGATGACTTACGCCTTACCATGGCATTACTCTACCACTGAGTTAAAAGGGCTTTTTTATTCAATTCAAAAATTAGCACCTTAAGCCAACTGTAGTGTGTGTTATTTATCAGCTTTTCCCGGGGTCTGGCTATATACATATACATAAATATACATATAGATAAATATACATATAGATAAAGATATATACATATAGATAAAGATATATACATATAGATAAATATACATATACATCCTTTGCCTTAGGATTAGTTAATTCTCTTTCTCGATAGGACGGGGAAGGGATATAACTCAGCGGTAGAGTGTCACCTTGACGTGGTGGAAGTCATCAGTTCGAGCCTGATTATCCCTAAACCCAATGTGATGTGAGTTTTTTTCTATTTTGACTTACTCCCCCACCACGATCGAACGGGAATGGATAAGAGGCTCGTGGGATTGACGTGTATAGGATAGGGGGTATATTACTTTTATAAGGGAATGTGAATTTTTGGATTTATTTTTCCTTATTGAGGAAGGAAAATTAAACAGCCCTTATTTCGAGCTTATAATGGAGGGATGATAGAAAGAAAGAACAGGAATAAGAAAGATCGAGAATTCCAATATGTATGGTCTATGAATTGCATTCTATGTATGGTCTATGAATTGCATTCTAAAAGACAGTAAGGATGTGTGGTAAAGCATCCATAAAAAAACTTTTTTCTTCAAAAAAACGTTGTATTTTGATAAAAAATAAGGAGGGAATAGATCAATATGAAACGATTGATCTTGCTATTTTTAAAGATGCTTCAAAAACTCCAAAGGGCCATCTTAGGTCTGGGGCTAGTCAAAAGGATCCAAAAAAAACTTCGAGTGAAGTATTACGAAACCCAATACCGTGTGCAGTTTTATTTTGCTCCCTATAAATTTATCATAATTTGGATCCAGGAACACCAGTTTGAAGTTTCTCTTACTGTTACTATTGTGGTCTGTATTTCTGGTTCGATTTATATCGAACGGGTGGCTTTTTTAAAATTTTTGGTAGATACAAAGAGCTTTGTTATTAATGTTGTAGCGACCATATTTAAATCGATGTCTTTCATTAAGGATATCGGCCCCAAGCGCCCTAAACTACCAAATCCTGGTAGGGTGCAAATCAATGTTCGACCCAGACGTCATTAGGTCAGGGTTATGGGTTTTGAATCCATGGCTCTGATCAACAATTTTTGCTTGACAAAGGGTAACGTTGATACGCATACTGTGGGTGTGGCGGGTATAGTTTAGTGGTAAAAGTGTGATTCGTTCTATAACTTTAGTTCTTATAAAAGGTTGAATCCTTTTCCTCTCAATAGCATATTGAGGAAGAATATACATTCTCACAATTTGTATCCAAAGACTAATCAAATTTCCATTTTGGATGGAATTTGATTATGATTATGAATACAGAGTCGCGAAGCATAATTTTGCATTGGATTAAGTATTCCATTTTTAAAAATGTAAGTAAAGGATCTATGGATGAAGATACAAAAAAGTTTATTTCTAATCGTAACTAGATATTTTTTTGGTAAAAATAAAAAAGGAAATTGAAGCCAAATAGCTAAAAAATGATGGTTTTGGTTTACTAGAACCATCAGCATATTGTTTCGGCTCGGTGGAAACCAAATTCTTTTCCTCAGGATCTCTTGAATGAAATTAGGGAACGAAGTAAGTAGATTAGATAGATTTAGTATAATTTCTATATCCTATTCTATAGGGATCATCTAAAAAGCCGGGAGCTTTGGTTCCATTCAGACAGAAAAGCTGACTTAGATGTGAAGTGATGAGAATATCCATAAAGGAGCCGAATGAAATCAAAATTTCATGTTCGGTTTTGCATTAGAGACGGTAAAAATAATCAACCAACGTCGACTATAACCCCTAGCCTTCCAAGCTAACGATGCGGGTTCGATTCCCGCTACCCGCTCCATTCTGTTATTCTATTTGCATAGATATGGGAGCAGCCTGTATCTAACCAACCCTTTTTCGTCCGCCAGTTTCCGGCGCTCCAGAGCGGAGTAGAGCAGTTTGGTAGCTCGCGAGGCTCATAACCTTGAGGTCACGGGTTCGATTCCCGTCTCCGCTATTAGCAGTCTCTATAAAAGGTATATTCTTTTTATATGGATAATCTATATGATAGAAGACTGATTGTATCTAACCAATCTCTTTTATCCATTAGTTCCTGGACCTAGAAGGTCGAATGGAGTAGTTTGTGAGTTTACTTGACCTCACAAGAACTCTCAAGGTGCAAGGATCCCCCTCCCCACCCTACAGAAAAGAAAAAAAGAAACGAAAGGCACAGCTTACCTCCCTTTAAAAGTTCGCCTATTGTTTATCTCGGCGAATCCCCTCTTTCGGGAACCTTGTTGGGGAATTCGATTCCCTCCTCCGGAGCACTCCTTTTCTGAGTGGGATGCAAAGGAAAGATAAGATAGGAAGGGGTACGGTACTAGACTGACAAATGCTTAATATAGCATAGTTAAGTAGAATAGATAGTAAGTGGTCAACTAGACTGAATTATTTATCAAGGTGCCTTACCTTACTAAATTAAGCGGGCGAGCGACGGGAATCGAACCCGTATCTTCTCCTTGGCAAGGAGATATTTTCCCATTCAACTACGCTCGCTACGGAATATATTTTATGTGGTATATCTGTCTGGGTCGACCGTTTATGTCTGGGTCGACCATTTCATTTTCTATTAGAGTTTGCTTTTTATTAGTTTGCTTTTTATTAATTGTCTGTTAATCAATATGATTCAATATGATAAATTATTTATCAAGGTGCCTTACCTTACTAAATTAAGCGGGCGAGCGACGGGAATCGAACCAGTATCTTCTCCTTTGGCAATGGAATTGCATATTAATTATTATGCAAAATTATTATGAAATTCATAATGAAAATAGAAGAATTGGCAATTTTTTTTTTAACTCAAATTGCATTTTAATGCGTCTCCCAATCCTAATTTTTTAGAAGGAACGTTTTATTTATTTTGTATCGGACTAAATACTAACTAAATACTAACTAAATACCTAAATAGATTCAAGAAATGAGAGAATTCAGAATAGCTACCAGAAAGAC